AAAGACAGGGAACGGGTTACCTAATCTTAACCGAGCCCTTTCATTCTGAATTAAAGAATTCAGAATGAATAAAATCTCCCCAAGTAGGATTCGAACCTACGACCAGTCAGTTAACAGCCGACCGCTCTACCACTGAGCTACTGAGGAACAGCGGGGGATTTGATCTCCTAGAGTAAAATTTCCGTTTCAACCCATGACCAATATGAGCTCGAAGCTTCCTTCGTAACTCACGGAAATTTTTCGTAATTCAAAATTCCATTCATTTAATATACCTTTGGTGTCATTGACATAAGAGATGCCGTTTCGAGTCTATCTGTTTATATTTCGATATATGGAAAGTTTCAAAATCATCATATAAGAATCCAATCCAGAAATTGTAATAGAAAAGAAAAAGGGGGGTTTGTGATGATTTTTAAATCTTTTCTACTAGGTAATCTAGTATCCTTATGCATGAAGATAATAAATTCGGTCGTTGTGGTCGGACTCTATTATGGATTTCTGACCACATTTTCCATAGGGCCCTCTTATCTCTTCCTTCTCCGAGCTCAGGTTATGGAAGAAAGAAAAGAAGGAACCGAGAAGAAAGTATCAGCGATAACAGGTTTTATTACAGGACAGCTCATGATGTTCATATCGATCTATTATGCGCCTCTGCATCTAGCATTGGGTAGACCTCATACAATAACTGTCCTAGCTCTACCGTATCTTTTGTTTCATTTCTTCTGGAACAATCACAAAAACTTTTTGGTTTATGGGTCTACTACCAGAAATTCAATGCGTAATCTCAGCATTCAATGTATATTCCTGAATAATATCATTTTTCAATTTTTGAACCATTTCATTTTACCAAGTTCAATGTTAGCCAGATTAGTCAACATTTTTATGTTTCGATGCAACAACAAGATGTTATTTGTAACAAGTAGTTTTTTTGGTTGGTTAATTGGTCACATTTTATTCATGAAATGGATTGTATTGGTATTAGTCTGGATAGGGCAAAATCATTCTATTAGATCTAATGTACTTATTCGATTTAACAAATACATTATGTCTAAATTGAAAAATTTGATGGCTCGAATATTTAGTATTCTCTTATTTATTACCTGTGTCTACCATTTAGGCAGAATACCATCGCCCATTCTTACTAATAAACTCAAAAAAACTTCCGAAATGAAGGGGATTCAAAAAGAGTCACAAGATGTATTTACCGAAGAAGACCTTTTTTCCGAAAAAAGGGGGGCTCTAGACAAAATTGATGAAACGAAAGAGATAGAGGATGAATTACATTTTATTAAAGCTACATGTTCTCTGGATGAAAATAAAGAAAAGGCCCCTATGGTGAAATTTGGTAAACACGCTGCTCTTAGGAAGTTTTGGTTTGAAAAGACTTTTGTTACTCTTGTTTTCGACTATAAAAGATGGAATTACCCACTACGATATATAAAAAACGATCAGTTTGAAAATGCTGTAAGAAATGAAATGTCACAATATTTTTTTTATACATGTCAAAGTGATGGAAAACTAAAAATTTCTTTTACATATCTATTTAGTTTATTAACTTTTTTAGGAATGATACAACGACAAATATCTTTGAATGAATCAGCACTCAAAATTTGTTCTTCTAATAAATCATATAATTATTGGGTTTATACTATAGAATACAAAAGGAATAAACAAATAAATGAGACTATAAATAGAATTGAAACTATAGACAAAGAATTACTTTTTATGGATATACTTGAAAAAAAGACTAGATTATGTAATTGTGATAAAAAAAAAAAATACTTGCCTAAGATATATGATTCTTTCTTGAACCGATCTTTTCGTGAAACACTAAAAAAATGGGTTTCACGTTTAAGTATAAATGTAAGGAGAAATGAAACCTTTTTTATAAATAAGATTTATAGTATACTTGTTACCGGTTCTAAAGAATTTGAACATAAAACGCCCTATTTATTTGATAAAAACTTATTATTAAAAAAAATAAATCATTTGTTGACATTAATTGATGAATTTTCGAAAGAACCAACACCCATTTTCAATTTTCAAGGACTTATTTTATTTCCGACAAATAGAAAGGGGGGTTCAGAAGAGCGAGATAAATTTTTTAAATTTTTATTCCATGTAGTTATAAATAATAATCATACAAAACCCATTCTAAAAAAATTGAGTAGAGTAAAAGAAATACGTAAAAAAGTATCTCATTGGTCATACAAATTAATCGATGAGTTAGAACAACAGGAAAGGGGAAATGCGGAAGACCGATTAGCCGAGGATCATGGTATTCGCTCAAGAAAAGCCAAACGTGTAATTATTTTTACCGATAAACAGACAAATACCGAGGAGGTGGCTTTGATACGTTATTCACACCAATCGGATTTTCGCCGAAATATAATCAAAGGTTCTAGGCGAACTCAAAGGCGTAAAACGGTTATTTGGGAACTGTTTCAAACCAACCCACATTCTCCTCTTTTTTTGGAACTAAAAGATAATAAACTCTCGTTTTTGTATTTTGAAATTTATGAACTGATTAAATTTATTTTTATAAAGACAATTAAAAAAAGGGCAAAACTAAAAATTTCGAATTATAAAGAAGAGGAGATAAAAGAAATAACTAAAAGTAAAAAGTACAAAATAGATGAAAGAGCGTGTATAGAAATAGCAGAAACGTGGGATACCATTCCACTTGCTCAAGTAATGAGAGGTTGCATGTTAGTAACCCAATCCATTCTTAGAAAATATATTATATTACCTTCATTAATACTAGCTAAGAATATCGGTCGGATGCTAGTATTTCAATTTCCCGAATGGTCTGAGGATTTAAACAAATGGAATAGAGAGATACATGTTAAATGTACCTATAATGGGGTTCAATTATCAGAAAGAGAATTTCCGAAAAACTGGTTAACAGATGGAATTCAAATAAAGGTTTTATTTCCCTTCCACTTAAAACCTTGGTACAGATCTAAGCTCCGATACTTTCATAGGAATCCAAGGAAAATAAAAAAGGAAGATTTTTTATTTTTAACAGTTTGGGGAATGGAAGCTGAAATGCCGTTTGGTCCTCCCCGAAAACGACCTTCCTTCTATAAACCCATCTTTAAAATAATTAAAAAAAAATGTATAAAATTAAAAAAAAAAATTTTTACACCCCAACGATTGTTACTAAAGGATAAAATAATATTTTTAAACTTTTTTATAACAAATGAGAGAAAAAAAAAAAAATTGCTAAAAGAAAATAATATATTCAAGTTAAAAAAAAAAGTATATCAATCAAGTAAAACCAAAAAAGAAAAGGATTATATAATAAAAAATCATATAATTCAAGATTCGAAAAAAAAATTATCGACAAAGAATAAAATGAAAGATCTGATTGATAAAAAAAAAAAAAACAATAAAAAGATTTGTCCTAATAAAAAAAATAATAATAAACGAGTCGATCTAATCGAATTTAAATTAAAAAAATTGTTAAAAATCCTTGCGGAAATACTAAAAATAAAAAATTATCGATTTATTTACGAATCAAAATTAAATTTTTATAAAATTTTAAAATATTTTATAAAAGATATATACATAAATATTTCTTTATTTTTATATAAAAGTTTTAATAAGTACATTTACAATAATAAAAAAAATAAAGAAATAGTTGAGCAAACAAACAAAATAACAATTCGGTTTATTTCAACTATAAAAAATTTGTTTAATAAAAATAATAAAAATTCAACTATTCCGTTTGGATTATCTTCCTTGTCACAAGCATATGTGTTTTATAAATTATCACACATTCCAATTAGTTACTTAGATAAGTTAAAATATGTACTTCAATATCCTGGAACTTATTTTTTTCTTAATAATATAATTCCAACGTGCGATTGGGACCCAAAATTAATACATAAAAATATAAAGTATTATTATCACTACTATGTATCACCAATTATATGGTCTCGATTAGTACCACAAAAATGGCGCAATAGGAATTCGACAATTCAAAATAAAAATTTTAAATATTTATATGACAAATCCTTATTAATTCAGCACGACAAACAATCTTATTATGAAAAAACTTTAGTGTCAGATCAAAACTTTAATTTAAAAAAACACTATAGATATGATTTTTCATCATATTTATATTATTTATATTATAATTATGAAAATAAGGCGGCTCGCTTTATTTATATGTCTAGATCACCATTACAAGAAAAATTACAAGTAAAAAAAAAAAAAACTTTTATCAATTCTAACACAGATAAAAACAAATTACTCGATAAAATACGGAATATACCTATCAAAAATTTTTTAAATAATTATCGAGGATACGATAATAATAATATTATAGATATAGATAAAAGGTTGAATACAAAATATATTGACTGTAAAATTATTTATTTTTATTTAAAAAAAAATATATATATTTTGGATAATAAATATTTTTTTTATCTTACAATTTATCAAAAAAGGGATAATAAAATACTAAGTAAGTCGATATTGAATATGGAACTTTGGTTTTTACAAAAATTTGTACTATTTTACAACGATTCTAAGATTAAATCTTGGGTTATCCCAATCAAATCTCTTTTTTTTTTTTTTTTTGAAAATATAAAAATTAATGAAAGTAAAAAAAAAAAAAAAATTATATCATTGGATGAAACAAAAAATACACAATACAAGAATAATACAAAAACAGAATTAGATATATTCCTAAAAAACTGTTTGATTTTTCAATTGAGATGGGATAATCTTATGAATAAAAAAATAATTAACAATATTAAAATATATTGTTTCCTACTTAGACTTATAAATACACTAAATCCAAAAGAAATAGCCCTATCTTCTATTCGAAGAGAAGAAATGAGTTTAGATATAATGTTGATTCAGAATAAATTCATTTTTACCGAATCGACGAAAAGAGGAATATTCATTCTCGAACCAATTCGTATATCTGTAAAAAAAAATAGAAAATTTATTATTTATAAAATCATACGTATTTCATGTTTTTATAAGAACAAACACCAAACAAATCAAAGAATATATAAAAAAAAAAAAAAATCAACTGCACAACATCAAAATTTTCGTTTTTATTTACACTCATATTTTGATGATTTAGTTATTCCTGAAACTATTTTATCATCTAGACGTTGTAGAGAATTTAGAATTTTAATTTGTTTCAATTTAAAGAAAACAAAAAAATTAAATAAAAATAAAATATTTTTTAATAGAACAAACAAATTAAATAAATTGAAGTTTTTCCTTTGGACCAATTTTCAATTAGAGGATTTTACTTGTATAAATAGATATTGGTTTGATACCAATAACAGCATTCGTTTCAGTATATTAAGGATACATATGTATCCACAGTTGAAAATTCGTTGATGATAAATTTTTCATATATGTATTCTTACTCATTATATACATCATAACAGAATTTAATTTATGGTTTTGGTAAAATTAAGATTCTAACTATTGACTTTTTTAATATTAATGATATAATTAATAAAAATAAAGTTCACATCCGGTAAACAATTCATTTATTAAATATAACAATACGAGTTTCTTAACATTTTATAAAGCTACTTTGTATCTTATTGATTAAAAATTTTGATAAATCATTGATTCATCTAGTATCTAAATATATGATTCATTTACAAGTTTATTAGATCGAAATTTTTTAATGTTTGACACTATTTTTTATATTATAGATTAGATCCAATGTCGCATTCAGTAAAGATTTATGATACATGTATAGGGTGCACTCAATGTGTCCGAGTATGTCCTACGGATGTATTAGAAATGATACCTTGGGACGGCTGTAAAGCTAAGCAAATTGCTTCTGCTCCAAGAACGGAGGACTGTGTCGGTTGTAAAAGATGTGAATCCGCTTGCCCAACGGATTTTTTGAGTGTTCGAGTTTATTTATGTTATGAAACAACTCGCAGCATGGGTCTAGCTTATTAACAGTTGATAGTTTTAAAAATTGTCACTAAAATGTTTTTTATTTTTTTACCAATAAAATCCGTACTTCATAATTATAATATATATATTTTTGAGTATGGGTTTTATTGGTTCAAGTGTAATATACATCTTTTTTTTTATGATGTTAAAAATATATTAGGAGTCAAGTTAATATAATAAATAGTCAATTACGAATAATAAAATAAAAAGTAGATATTCGTAGTGGGAATTATTCGATTGATATAGGATTGAATATAGGTTTTTTGATTAAGAATCCTTTATGAATTTATTGATATTACACCTTTTTTTTTTAGTTAATTCAAAAATTGAAATTGTAACATATGTTCTTTATTCAATTAGATTAAAATAGAAATGAACCATAACTGTGCAGCCCTATTTCTAATAGATTAATCCCAAAATAGCATCCCCAAATTAGAATAAAGCCTATAACAGCTATAATTGCAGAATTTTTCCCTTTCAAATTTGTATTTGTTTGAGTATGTAAATAAATCGTGAATATAATCCAAGTAATAAATGACCAAGTTTCTTTTGGGTCCCAATTCCAATATGACCCCCATGCTTCATTAGCCCACACAGCTCCCGACAGAATACCTATACTTAAAAAAAAAAAGCCTATACTAATAACACGATAACTCCACTGTTCTAATTGTTGAATCGATTGGGACTTGTAAAAATTACTAATCGAAAAAACGGAAGTGCTTTGTAAAATTTTTATCCTTTCATTTATGTTTTGAAAGGAGTTAGTTAATAAAAAATTGCTTTTACTAAAAATAATTATGCTTTTTTGAAATGTAATGACTAAAAGTGTTACTGACAATAAGGATCCACATAAAAGAGATGCATAGCCCAATAGGGTCATACTTACATGCATCATTAACCATTGTGATTGAAGGGCGGGTACTAATATTACGGATTTATGCATTTGGCTTAAAAGATCAGAAGTAGCAAAACCTTGAGTAAAAATGACACCTATCTTTATTATTGAGCTTAAGTTTTTTTTTTCTTTTTTTAAATACAGAATCAGATGAATAATGAAAAAACCCCATGAAAGGAAGATTAATGATTCGGATAATTCACTTAATGGGAAATGCCCAAAATGAATCCAACGGTTTGCTAATAATCCTGTTAAACAAAAAAATCCTGCTATCATGCCCCTTTCTGAAGAATCATATAATTCTACGATTTCATCTACTAATAATATTCGAAAATGAATTGGAATTAAAATTGAAACAATAGAAAAGGATATATGAGTTAATATATGTTCAAAAGTATAAAATAGCATAAATAATTTATAAATTACATATGAATAATGAAAAAATAAGGAGACAAAAATATGTATACTATAAGTTGGATTGTTTTATTATCCTATTCATTTTAGATTAAAAGAGGTGAGGTCATGCCGCTACTCGGGCTCGAACCGAGATGCTGTAGCACTGCTTCCTAAGAGCAGCGTGTTTACCAAATTTCACCATAGCGGCCTTTTCTTTATTTTCATCCAGAGAACATGTAGCTTTAATAAAATGTAATTCATCC